GCAGGAGCAACTTTTAATTTGTTATGAGCCCAAACGATAGATTCAATGAGTTCTTGCCAATAACCACGGCCACTAAATAAAAACATTAAACTGAAAGCCCAGACAAAATGAGCGCCTAAGAAAAAAAGACCATATGCAGATAATGAAGAACCATAAGACTGAATTACTTGGGATGCCTGTGCCCACAAGAAATCTCGGAGCCAACCATTAATCGTAATGGAACTCTGTGCAAAGTTCCCCCCTGTGATATGAGTTACTATCCCTTGATCACTTACAGTACCCCAAACATCCGACTGCATTTTCCAACTGAAATGGAAAATGACTACCGAAATTGCATTGTACATCCAGAATAGACCTAAGAAAACATGATCCCAGGCGGAGACTTGACATGTTCCCCCTCGTCCAGGCCCGTCGCAAGGGAATCGAAAACCAAGATTTGCTTTATCAGGTATCAAACGGGAACTACGAGCAAATAAAACACCTTTCAAAAGTATTAATACAGTCACATGGATGGTAAATGCGTGAATGTGATGGACTAAAAAATCTGCGGTTCCTAATGGAATAGGTAACAAAGCGACTTTGCCGCCTACAGCTACTAACTCGCCACCTCCCCACGTTAAGCTGGTACTTGTTGTTGCACCAGGAGCTGTTACGCTAGGCGCCTCAGCATGGATATTTTGTACCCATTGAGCAAAGATGGGTTGTAATTGTATGGCGGTATCCGAAAACATATCTTGGGGACGGCCTAAAGCACTCATGGTATCATTATGAATGTACAAGCCAAAACTGTGAAAACCTAGAAATATACATACCCAGTTAAGGTGGGATATGATTGCATCGCGGTGTCTAAGGATGCGATCTAATAGATCGTTGTATCGAGTAGTTGGATCATAGTCTCTTACCATAAAAATGGCTGCATGTGCAGCAGCACCAACTATTAGAAATCCGCCAATCCACATGTGGTGTGTGAACAAGGAAAGTTGTGTACCATAGTCAGTAGCTAGGTATGGATAGGGGGGCATAGAGTACATATGATGAGCTACAACAATAGTTGTAGAGCCTAGCATAGCTAGGTTAAGAGATAATTGAGCATGCCATGACGTTGTTAGGATTTCATAGAGACCCTTATGACCTTGTCCTGTAAATGGGCCTTTATGAGCCTCCAAAATATCTTTAAGGCCATGACCAATACCCCAGTTGGTCCTATACATATGACCAGCGATCAGGAAAAGAATAGCAATAGCTAAATGATGGTGCGCAATATCGCTCAGCCATAGGCCACCGGTTATTGGATCTAGTCCTCCGCGAAAAGTAAGAAATTCTGCGTATTTGGACCAATTCAAGGTGAAAAAGGGGGTTGCTCCTTCGGCAAAACTAGGATAAAGTTGAGCCAAAAGGTCACGATTCAAGATAAATTCATGAGGAAGTGGTATCTCTTTAGGATCAACCCCAGCGTCAAGAAATTGGTTAATCGGTAAAGATACATGGATTTGGTGTCCCGCCCAAGAAAGAGATCCAAGTCCTAATAACCCCGCTAAGTGGTGATTCAACATGGATTCTACATCTTGGAACCAGGCCAATTTGGGAGCGGCTTTGTGATAATGGAACCAACCAGCAAAAAGCATTAACGATGCAAAAATCAATGCACCGATTGCGGTACAATAGAGTTGTAACTCACTAGTTATTCCAGATGCTCGCCAAATCTGAAAAAAACCGGAGGTTATTTGGATTCCTCGAAAACCCCCGCCTACATCACCATTCAAAATTTCTTGCCCTACTATTGGCCAAACTACCTGAGCACTGGGTCCAATGTGAGTAGGATCACTTAGCCATGCTTCATAATTGGAAAAACGGGCACCGTGGAAGTACATGCCACTCAACCAAAGAAAGATAACGGAGAGTTGACCGAAATGAGCACTAAAGATTTTTCGAGAGATCTCTTCCAAATCACCGGTATGACTATCGAAATCGTGAGCATCAGCATGTAGGTTCCAGATCCAAGTGGTAGTATCGGGGCCCTTAGCTATTGTTCTTGAGAAATGCCCGGGTCTGGCCCATTCCTCAAAAGATGTTTTTACAGGATCCCTATCCACAACAATTTTAACTTCTGGTTCCGGCGAACGAATAATCATTAAGTCCTCCTCTTTCCGGACAAGACATACAAAGAGACCCGCCAACTGCCTTTTTAGTGAATCTTTGAAGGATAGATATTATGATTAGTCCTTTTCTTTACTATCTACCGCCCTTCTATTTTTTTTTTTTAGTTATTCACTGGAGCAATTATATATTGAAGTCAATCCGAGGCAAGTGTTCGGATCTATTATGACATAAGGATTAGGTGCCTAACGGACATTGGTTATCCTGGAAAATTATTTCCCGACGTAACAAAAAAAGATTTTTTTTTTTTACGTTTTAATTTAAGAAGCTAGTGTATTTTTTTTTAGGGTATAAGCCCTACATCTACTTTCCTTGAGTGAGCATAATATAAATATTTTTATTCGATTCCAAATTCCAAGAAACTCATTAGAATTATTAAAAAAATCGTCCTTTAGGTAGGAATATTTAGATTGCCCCCTTTTATTTACTTTATTACCTCTGTTCTAGAGCCTATCCCTATTGTTTATCCTTATGAAATATGATATAAAATCGAAATGATATAAAATCGAAGGTAGAAGAAAGGGATATAATGAAATTCTTGATTCGATCTTCCTACCAAAATTATTTGATTAATGGATCAACAACCAAACCGCCCATTTTATGAAAATGAAGAGTGGTCTTATTCAAATTCAAAGCGCTTCGTAATCTTCAACCAGTTCTGTGCTTCAATATAATTTCCCGGAGTAAGCGCTATAGCTTGTTTCCAATACTCAGCAGCTTGATCAAACCAAGCTTCCGCAATTTCCGAATCGCCCTGTAGAATGGCCTGTTCTCCTCGGTCGGAATAGGCAGTTCCTTCCCCTAGAACCGTACTTGAGAGTTTCCTACCTCATACGGCTCAGAAATTGCTATCTTAATTTCCCCTATCTTAACTGAATTCGATTTCTTAAAAATCGATCCAATTTCTTCTTGGGTTAAGCAGAAGAAGTTAATTACCTAAGTTTCAAACCCTAATTTTGATCAATAATCAGTTTGATCTTTTCTCCCACCTTCAGAAGAATGAAGCATAGATAGACCTATATCCTTCGTTCGAATTTTCTGAAAGGTAACTATCTCGGTTTCGTGTCTTTCATATATGAAATTTCTATAGAATCCTTGAAAAAGACTTTTTCCCATAAGGAAGAAAAAAGAACTTACTATCTTTGGGATCTGATACTACACCGCTGCTTAATCCTTTAGTGGATCGGCTCTATTACATAAGCAGATTCCTAAATTTTGCCCCATATCATGGTATAATTAAGCAGTTTTTTTTTTAGTTGTATCGACCCAGTCGCTCACTAATTGATCTTTACGGTGCTTTCTCTATCAATTTGAGACTTTATCCATAGAGTAGTAGTATAGGCTCGACTTTCTTCTTATTTTGATTCTCGTGAAGTGTTCTTCCTTCCTACAGCTGATAGGGCAAAATCATTGTTTTGATGATCCCTATGTAGAAAGCCCTTTTTCTAGTATTTACTAGAAAATTTCATCTTTTTTTCTTCTTTCTTTCTATAGTGGAGATAGTCGCACGTAATGACAGATCACGGCCATATTATTAAAAGCTTGCGGTAAGAAGGGGTTTCGTTCTAGCGCCCGGAAATAATATTCCAAAGCCTTTGTATGCTCTCCATTGCTTGTGTGTATAAGGCCGATGTTATATAGTATATAACTTCGATCATAGGGATCAATTTCTAGTCGCGTAGCTTCATAATAATTCTGCAAAGCTTCCGCATAATTTCCTTCGGATTGAGCCAACATCCGTTACGGTCGTTCATTCTATTCAAAAAATCTCCGTTCCAAAACCGTACATGAGGTTTTCATCTCATACGGCTCCTCCCTTCTGTACATAGTACTAAGCAAAAAATCTATAGAATCAAAATAGAATTAGTCCCATCTCATTATGGACCGAAAGGGGCTGGTATTTTTCCAAGAAATCTCTAGCCAACCTTCCCCTAAGAGGTTTTTCTTAACACCAATGAATTCGATTAATGCTAGAAGAAAACGATAGCTCCAGGAATTTCTTTGTTCTCAACGCCTCCTATTTAGAGGAATTAGCCACTTCAACGACCTTTGATGGTTATAAGGGTATCCAAGGTACAAACCTGATGGTTGTTTGCTATCCCAACCATTCTTCCCAATCCTGATACCGATCAGGAAAGGGTTCATTTCTAACAAAGTTTTTCTCTTGTTGATTCCTATTTCGAGGTGTAGTGCTTTTCTCCCCTATGCTGCCTATTGGTCCTAGGATTAGCCTGTAATACAGAACCTATCCTGTAGGTGTAACCTTTTGCTCAATACTCAAATCTACAATTGAAGCATCTAAGGCCACATCAATCGAGGATACACGACAGAAGGAATTGGTAGTTCACCTCACCTTCCCCAAGCGTGGGTTTCCTTTACTAATTTTGTTCTCTCTATGCGAACCCTCTCTCTTTCTCGTAAGACTGAGATGTAGGTAGGGCTAAAAAAAAAAAACAAAAAAAAAGAGTCAAATCGCACCATCTCTATAATAAGTAAATGCCCTTTTTTCCCCTGAGGTTGTCGGAATTATTTGCAATAAAATATTGGCTACAATCGAGGAGGTCTTATCAATGAAATTTCCATTTATACGGGATCTAGGCATAATTCCCAATCCATTCTATATAGAATTCTTTTCATTCTATCACAAAATAACATAAAAACTTATAAATCGCTCCATTTGGACAAGAAGAGATATGAAATATTTGACTAAGATTGGATTTCATTCCACTTTCCTATTTCTCAACAACAACTTCTGTGATCAGCTATTTCGCGTTTTCAAAGTCATTAATTATCCCATACCCTTTTTTATTTAGATTGTATGGCGTAACATACCTTATGCAAATAGAATTCTAGGGTTCCTTGGTTCCTTTATTTTCTTATGGAATAATAAGGATTTTTCTATTCTCTTTTTATTTGGGTTTTCCCCAAAGAAAAACTTTTGAGGGAGCGGAATTCCTAGTAAAAAAAAAAAGATCCTTACACTTAGATAAAAAGATAAAAAAAAAGAATTTTTCCAATAGAGCCGTGGAATCCCCGAACGGTTGTGGCTGTACCTGTACTGCAGGAATACGAAAACTCGCTATTCACTCAGTTTATTTTCCATAATAAGATTATGTAGGAGAGATGGCCGAGCGGTTCAAGGCGTAGCATTGGAACTGCTATGTAGACTTTTGTTTACCGAGGGTTCGAATCCCTCTCTTTCCGTTTCTCTTAATTCATCAACGTTACCGATCACAATGTATCAAATCAAATAACAATTTATTTTAGCAATAATACCTTTATTTAATAGAATTCTCTAAAGCAAATTACTTTGGTATGTAAAATATAACAAAAAAGAAAAAAGATCCTAAGGTTAATCTATTTCTGCTAGGTGAATGGGAAAATACGAATTAAGAGCCTTAGGTCGATTTAGTTCGGGGAAAGGGGAAGGGGAAAAAAAATTCTATGAACCTTTCCTTTTGCGTTAAGCTCAAGTCTGACGAGAGTAATATTCTACAACTAACAACTCATTTATTTTCAGACCGACCCACTTTCTATCTAGGATTTTTTGTACTAGTCCTTTATATTGCAATGTATCAACCGTCAAATGCTTTGGCAATTTGCCCGGATCGGATGAAGCAATAGAATTTTGAACCAGACGTTTTGATCTTTGGTTATCCTTCGTAGTAATAATATCTCGGGGTTTGCAACGAAAACTTGGTATATCAACTATACGACCATTAACTAAAATATGTCTATGATTAACTAATTGCCGGGCCCCGGGAATGGTTGAAGCCATACCCAATCGAAAAACAATATTATCCAAACGCATTTCAAGTAATTGTAGTAAAACTTGACCTGTTGACTTTTTTGCTTTTCCAGCGATATGTACATATCTAAGTAATTGTCGTTCTGTCAGACCATAATGAAAACGCAATTTCTGTTTTTCTTGAAGACGAATACGATATTGCTCTTTTTTCCCAGAATGGAATTTCTTTTTCAGATTACTTCCGGATTTAGGCGTTTTTCTAGTGAGTCCTGGTAAAGCTCCCAGACGGCGTATTTTTTTTAAACGAGGTCCTCGATAACGGGACATGAAGACTCCTTTTTTTATTGAAATTCCATTTTACACAATAAATTTCATTGTATTTACATTACGGAATACATCGAAATTAAAACTGAATTAAACTAAAGGATAAACAGAGTAAAATCTACTAAAGTACCACAAAAAATGGAATTTCATCAACATCTGGATTTTTTGTATATATATTATTTATTTTAATGTTTTGTATCTAGCAAAATTGTAAGGTAGAACGACGTAATGGACTCTGGATTCTCTATTTAATTCGGAGAAAAAAAAAGAGATTCTTGTTCATGGAACATCAATAGAGAAAAAGCCGACTATCGGATTTGAACCGATGACCCTCGCATTACAAATGCGATGCTCTAACCTCTGAGCTAAGTGGGCTTACATAACAGAAATAGTGTAACAAATAGAATTATATATAGGAAATCTGTAAAATGGCAGATCTTAATTATTAATCTTAGTTATTAACTAGTTCGAAATTTGCAATTCTACTTAGAAAAAAAAAATACTAGAATTTCATAAAGATAAAGTTAGCTTGATATGCTTAACTAAACGATATTCTTAAATAGGATTATAGAATTTATTGAACTTTCTTTTTATTTCTCTAACTCGCAAATCGATTTTTCTAATAGAATCTATTCCAATTTCTATATTGAATTTGATTTCAGATATTTTCAATTTGATATGGCTCGGACGAATAATCTAATACATAGAAAAGAATAATCTATATGAATAATAAAGAGAAAATGCGAAAAGAGAAAATGCGAATCTCTTGGCATTTTTATTCGAGCATTATATACATTTTTAAAAATATTTTGTTTTTTTTATTTGTTAATAATTTAAGGATTAATATTTCACTAAGGAAAAGATAGAATCATAACAAATGAAATTTCTAATTCTGATTAGAAAAAAAAAAGAATGAATACCAAGCGTTATAGTATGATTTTGAATATTATAAAAAAGGAAAGAAGGGGGGTGGGGGAGAGAAAACTTTTGGATATATTGATTCCGATTGAATTGCAAATATATCAACGGTAGAATCAATTCAATTCTGAATTGCAATAAGCGGGGTCTCTTGAATAGAGACGAGCTGCTAGACTACGTCGAATAATGAATTCAATGATTCAAAAAAAAACTAAGAGATGTAGGAAATTACACAAGGAATCCAGGTTTCAAAGAAAAAAAAAGGACAAAGGGGATATGGCGAAATCGGTAGACGCTACGGACTTGATTGTATTGAGCCTTGGTACGGAAACCTGCTAAGTGGTAACTTCCAA